TAACAGGGATCATCGTACATCGTGAATAACCAAATTCCAATTGAAATGAAATCTTTAGGAGGAATCAATGAAACGACATCAATTCAAATCCTGGATATTCGAATTGAGAGAGATATTGAGAGAAATCAAGAATTCTCACTATTTCTTAGATTCATGGATCAAATTCGATTCAGTGGGATCTTTCACTCACATTTTTTTCCACCAAGAACGTTTTATGAAACTCTTTGACCCCCGAATTTTGAGTATCCTACTTTCACGTGATTCACAGGGTGCAACAAGCAATCGATATTTCACGATCAAAGGTGTAGTACTGCTTGTAGTAGTGGTCCTTATATCTCGTATTAACAATCGAAAGATGGTCGAAAGAAAAAATCTCTATTTGATGGGGCTTCTTCCTATACCTATGAATTCCATTGGACCCAGAAATGGACCCAGAAAGGAGACATTGGAAGAATCTTTTTGGTCTTCCAATAGAAATAGGTTGATTGTTTCGCTCCTGTATCTTCCAAAAGGGAAAAAGATTTCTGAGAGTTGTTTCATGGATCCGCAAGAGAGTACTTGGGTTATCCCAAGAAAGAAAAAGCGTATCATGCCTGAATCTAACCGGGGTTCGCGGTGGTGGAGGAACCGGATCGGAAAAAAGAGGGATTCTAGTTGTCAGATATCTAATGAAATCGTAGCTGGAATTGAGATCTCATTCAAAGAAAAAGATAGCAAATATCTGGAGTTTCTTTTTTTATCCTATACGGATGATCCGATCCGCAAGGACCATGATTGGGAATTGTTTGATCGTCTTTCTCCGAGGAAGAAACGAAACATAATCAACTTGAATTCGGGACAGCTATTCGAAATCTTAGGGAAAGACTTGATTTGTTATCTCATGTCTGCTTTTCGTGAAAAAAGACCAATTCAGGGGGAGAGTTTCTTCAAACAACAAGGAGCTGGGGCAACTATGCAATCCAATGATATTGAGCATGTTTCCCATCTCTTCTCGAGAAACAAGTGGGGTATTTCTTTGCAAAATTGTGCTCAATTTCATATGTGGCAATTCCGCCAAGATCTCTTCGTTAGTTGGGGGAAGAATCAGCACGAATCGTATTTTTTGAGGAACGTCTCGAGAGAGAATTGGATTTGGTTAGACAATGTGTGGTTGGTAAACAAGGATCGGTTTTTTAGCAAGGTACGGAATGTATTGTCAAATATTCCATATGATTCCACAAGATCTATTTTCGTTCAAGTAATGGATTCTAGCCAATGGAAAGGATCTTCTTCTGATCAATCCAGAGATCATTTCGATTCCGTTAGAAATGAGAATTCAGAATATCACACATTGATCGATCAAACAGAGATTCAGCAACTAAAAGAGAGATCGATTATTTGGGATCCTTCCTTTCTTCAAACGGAACGAACAGAGATAGAATCAGATCGATTCCCGAAATGCCTTTTTGGATCTTCCTCCATGTCCTGGCTATTCACGGAACCTGAGAAGCGGATGAAGAATCATCTGCTTCCGGAAGAAATCGAAGAATTTCTTGGGAATCCTACAAGATCGATTCGTTCTTTTTTCTCTGACAGATGGTCAGAACTTCATCTGGGTTCGAATCCTACTGAGAGGTCCACTAGAGATCATAAATTGTTGAATAAAAAACAAGATGTTTCTTTTGTCCCTTCCAGGCGAGCGGAAAATAAAGAAATGGTTGATATATTCAAGATAATTACGTATTTACAAGATACCGTCTCAATTCATCCTTCGGAACCAGATCCGGGATGTGATATGGTTCCGAAGGATGAACCGGATATGGACAGCTCCAATAAGATTTCATTCTTGAACAAAAATCCATTTTTTTCTTTCTTTCATCTATTCCATGACCGGAACAAAGGGGGATACGCGTTACGCCACGATTTTTTTGAATCAGAAGAGAGATTCCCAGAAATGGCGGATCTATTCACTCTATCAATAACCGAGCCGGATCTGGTGTTTCATAGGGGATTTTCCTTTTCTATTGATTCCTACGGGTTGGATCAAAAAAAATTCTTGAATGAGGTATTCAACTCCAGAGATGAATCGAAAAAGAAATCTTTTCTGATTCAAATCCAATATAGCACCTATGGGTACATAAGAAATGTATCGAATCAATTCTTTTTAATGAATAGATCCGATCGCAACTTCGAATATGGAATTCAAAGGGATCAGATAGGAAATGATACTCTGAATCATAGAACTATAATGAAATATACGATCAACCAACATTTATCGAATTTGAAAAAGAGTCAGAAGAAATGGTTTGATCCTCTTATTTCTCGAACTGAGAGATCCATGAATCGGGATCCTGATGCATATAGATACAAATGGTCCAATGGGAGCAATAATTTCCAGGAACATTTGGAACATTTCGTTTCTGAACAGAAGAATCCTTTTCAAGTAGTGCAAGTAGTGTTCGATCAATTACGTATTAATCAATATTCGATTGATTGGTCCGAGGCTATCGACAAAGAAGATTTGTCTAAGCCACTTCGTTTCTTTTTGTCCAAGTCACTTCTCTTTTTGTCCAAATCACTTCTCTTTTTGTCCAAGTCACTTCCCTTTTTCTTTGTGAGTATCGGGAATATCCCCATTCATAGGTCCGAGATCCACATCTATGAATTGAAAGGTCCGAATGATCAACTCTGCAATCAGTTGTTAGAATCCATAGGTGTTCAAATCGTTCATTTGAAGAAATTGAAACCCTTCTTATTGGATGATCATGATACTTCCCAAAGACCAAAATTCTTGATCAATGGAGGAACAATATTACCATTTTTGTTCAAAAAGATACCAAAGCGGGTCATTGACTCATTCCATACTAGAAAGAATCGCAGGAAATCCTTTGATAACACGGATTCCTATTTCTCAATGATATCCCACGATCGAGACAATTGGCTGAATCCCGTGAAACCATTTCATAGAAGTTCATTGATATCTTCTTTTTATAAAGCAAATCGACTTCGATTCTTGAATGATCCACATCACTTCTGGTTCTATTGTAACAAAGGATTCCCCTTTGATGTGGAAAAGACCCGTATCAATAATTATGATCGTACATATGGACAATTCCTCAATATCTTGTCCATTCGCAACAAAATCTTTTCTTTGTGCGTGGGTAAAAAAAAATATCTTTCACCAATCGAGTCACAGGTATCTGACATCTTCATACCTAACGATTTCCCACAAAGTGGTGATGAAACGTATAACTTGTACAAATCGTACAAATCTTTCCATTTTCCAATTCGATCCGATCCATTCGTTCGTGGAGCTATTTACTCGATCGCAGACATTTCTGCAACACCTCTAACAGAGGAACAAATAGTCAATTTGGAAAAAACTTATTGTCAGCCTCTTTCGGATATGAATCTATCTGATTCAGAAGGGAATAACTTGCATCAGTATCTCAGTTTCAATTCAAACATGGGTTTGATTCACACTCCATGTTCTGAGAAGTATTTACCATCCGGAAAGAGGAAAAAACGGAGTCTTTGTCTAAAGAAATGCGTTGAGAAAGGGCAGATGTATAGAACCTTTCAACGAGATAGTGTCTCAAAATGGAACCTGTTCCAAACATATATGCCATGGTTCCTTACTTCGACAGGGTGCAAATATCTCAATTTCACCCTTTTAGATACTCTTTCAGACCCATTGCCGATACTGAGTAGTAGTCAAAAATTTGTATACATTTTTCATGATATGATGCATGGATCAGATATATCACGGCCATTTCCTCAGAAGATTCTTCCACAATGGACTCTGATAAGTGAGATTTCGAGTCAATGTTTACAGAATCTTCTTCTGTCCGACGAAATGATTCATCGAAATAATGAGTCACCCGTTCCATTGATATGGGCACATCTGAGATCAACAAATGCTCGGGAGTTCCTCTATTCCATCTTTTTCCTTCTTCTTGTTGCTGGATATCTCGTTCGTATACATCTTCTCTTTGTTTCCCGAGCCTCTAGTGAGTTACAGACAGAGTTAGAAAAGATCAAATCTTTGATGATTCCATCATACATGATGGAATTTCGAAAACTTCTGGATAGGTATCCTACATCTGAACTGAATCCTTTCTGGTTAAAGAATCTCTTTCTAGTTGTTCTGGAACAATTAGGAGATTCTCTGGAAGAAATACGGGGTTTTGCTTCTGGTGGCAACATGCTATTGGGTGGTGGTCCCGCTTATGGGGTCAAATCAATACGTTCTAAGAAGAAATATTGGAAGATCAATCTCATCGATCTCATACCAAATCCCATCAATCGAATCCTTTTTTCGAGAAATACGAGACATCTAAGTCGTACAAGTAAAGAGATCTATTCATTGATAAGAAAAAGAAAAAACGTGAACGGTGATTGGATTGATGAGAAAATAGAATTCTGGGTCGCGAACAGTGATTTGATTGATGATGAAGAAAGAGAATTCTTGGTTCAGTTCTCCACCTTAACGACAGAAAAAAGGATTGATCAAATTCTATTGAGTCTGACTCATAGTGATCATTTATCAAAGAATGACTCTGGTTATCAAATGATTGAACAACCGGGATCAATTTACTTACGATACTTAGTTGACATTCATCAAAAGGATCTAATGAATTATGAGTTCAATAGATCCTGTTTAGCAGAAAGACGGATATTCCTTGCTCATTATAAGACAATCACTTATTCACAAACCTCGTGTGGGGCTAATAGTTTTCATTCCCCATCTCCTCATGGAAAACCCTTTTCGCTCCGCTTAGCCCTATCCCCTTCTAGAGGTATTTTAGTGATAGGTTCTATAGGAACTGGACGATCCTGTTTGGTCAAATACCTAGCGACAAACTCCTATGTTCCTTTCATTACGGTATTTCCGAACAAGTTCCTGGATGACAAGCCTAAAGGTTATCTTATTGATGATATCGATATTGATGATAGTGACGATATTGATGATAGTGATGATGACCTTGATATTGATACGGAGCTGCTAACTATGACGAATGTGCTAACTATGTATATGACGCCGAAAATAGACCGATTTGATATCACCCTTCAATTCGAATTAGCAAAAGCAATGTCTCCTTGCATAATATGGATTCCAAACATTCATGATCTGCATGTGAATGAGTCGAATTACTTATCCCTCGGTCTATTAGAGAACTATCTCTCCAGGGATTGTGAAAGATGTTCCACTGGAAAGATTCTTGTTATTGCTTCGACTCATATTCCCCAAAAAGTGGATCCCGCTCTAATAGCTCCGAATAAATTAAATACATGCATTAAGATACGAAGGCTTCTTCTTCCACAACAACGAAAGCACTTTTTCATTCTTTCATATACTAGGGGATTTCACTTGGAAAAGAAGATGTTCCATACTAACGGATTCGGGTCCATAACCATGGGTTCCAATGCGCGAGATCTTGTAGCACTTATCAATGAGGCCCTATCAATTAGTATTACACAGAAGAAATCCATTATAGAAATTAATACAATTAGATCAGCTCTTCATAGAAAAACTTGGGATTTTCGATCCCAGATAAGATCGGTTCAGGATCATGGGATCCTTTTCTATCAGATAGGAAGGGCTGTTACACAAAATGTACTTCTAAGTAATTGCCCCATAGATCCTATATCTATCTATATGAAGAAGAAATCATGTAAGGGAGGGGATTTTTCTTTGTACAAATGGTACTTCGAACTTGGAACGAGCATGAAGAAATTAACGATACTTCTTTATCTTTTGAGTTGTTCTGCCGGATCGGTCGCTCAAGATCTTTGGTCTTCATCCAGACACGATGAAAAAAATTGGATCACTTCTTATGGATTCGTTGAGAATGATTCTGATCTAGTTCATGGCCTATTACTATTATTACTCTTAGAAGTAGAAGGCGCTCTGGCTCTGGCGAGATCCTCACGGACAGAAAAATATTGCAGTCAGTTTGATAATAATCGAGTGACATTACTTCTTCGGTCCGAACCAAGGAATCAGTTAGATATGATGCAAAATGGATCTTGTTCTATCGTTGATCAGAGATTTCTATATGAAAAATACGAATCGGAGTTTGAAGAAGGGGAAGGGGCCCTCGATCCGCAACAGATAGAGAAGGATTTATTCAATCACATAGTTTGGGCTCCTAGAATATGGCGCCCTTGTGGCAATCTATTTGATTGTATCGAAAGGCCTACTGAATTGGGATTTCCCTATTGGACTGGGTCATTTCGGGGCAAATGGATCATTTATCATAAAGAGGATGAGCTTCAAGAGAATGATTCGGAGTTCTTGCAGAGCGGAACCATGCAGTACCAGACACGAGATAGATCTTCCAAAGAACAAGGCTTTTTTCGACCAAGCCAATTCATTTGGGACCTTGCGGATCCATTCTTTTCCCTATTCAAAGATCAGCCCTCTGTCTCTGTGTTTTCACGTCGAGAATTCTTTGCAGATGAAGAGATGTCAAAGGGGCTTATTGCTTCCCAAACAAATCCTCCTGCATCTATATATAAGCGCTGGTTCATCAAGAATACGCAAGAAAAGCACTTCGAATTGTTGATTCATCGCCAGAGATGGTTTAGAACCAATAGTTCATTATCTAATGGATCTTTCCGTTCTAATACTCTATCCGAGAGTTATCAGTATTTATCAAATCTGTTCCTATCTAACAGAATGCTATTGGATCAAATGACAAAGACATTGTTGAGAAAGAGATGGCTTTTCCCGGATGAAATGAAACATTTGATTCATGTAACAGGAGAAAGATTCCCCATTCCTTAGCCGTAAAGATATGTGCCCATGAAAAGGGGATTAAGTGGAACAGAATTGGCCGGATGGTAGAGTCGTGGAAACACTTGTTTCTTCCATCTTTTTGGCCTTAGCTCCATGGAACAATATGCTACTGCTGAAACATGGAAGAATTGAAATCTTAGATCACTATGTGTGGATGATATGAACTGCCTAAACAAGAATTCTTGAACGGCGAAAGAGCCTATTACTCGCTACATCAAACAATTTCTACTAATGAAACCATGTAAATCCATCGGAAAATACGCATGTCCGCTGAAATGGTTGTTGCTATCTGCTCCAATAACGAATCATTGGTTTCATTGAATAACTAAAGAAGATAGATAGACCTTTCTCTTCGTCTCAGGTCGATGGATCTCCTAAATTGGAAGATCTCCCATATGGATAATACACATTCCAGTCGACCGAGCCTAATTCTAATTGCTTTGTTCCGAAGCAAAGATATCCACGGAGGCGGGTTCGTCCTATTCAGATATTCACGACCAAGAGGTACGATCCTCTTTCGGATAGGCCCTGAAAGGAGAAGGAAGGCTGGAATGCCAACAGACGTCTGTCTATTCTCTAATTCACCCGACCCGATAGTACCCATTTTGAGAACGTCCAGTGCCAAAGTCACTGAATGGGTAAGTCGCCAATCCCTAATGTAATGTACTTTCTTTGCTGGGTTACGGGTACTGGTGGGTATTTTACCAGAGGTTTCTATC